AACACTTATGATACTAGAACTTATGCCTTATCGAGCATGTTATGCCATTTTAAAATTGGTTTATTCTGCAGCAGCAAATGCTAATCACAATAAGGGTTTGAACGAAACAAGTTTAATCATTAGTAAAGCCGAAGTCAACGAGGGCACAACTGTGAAAAAATTAAAGCCCCGGGCTCGAGGACGGGGTTATCCTATAAAAAGATCCACTTGTCATATAACTATTGTATTGAAAGATATATCTTTAGATGAAGAGGAAGAAATAGATAAAAGGAAATTCTATAAATTAGAGCTGAGGAATACTTAAAGAAAGAATATTTTATATTATAAAAAAAAAAAATACGCTATATTATGTTATGCTTAAAAAAAATCGAATGAATAAAAAAAAAATACAAACAGATGTCACGTTTCACGATATATATAGTAGTGGGGGATTATGGGACAAAAAATAAATCCACTTGGTTTCAGACTTGGTGCAACCCAAGGTCATCATTCTCTTTGGTTTGCACAACCCAAAAATTATTCAAAGGATCTACAAGAAGATCAAAAAATAAGAGATTGTATCAAAAATTATGTGCAAAATAATATGAAAATATCCTCTAATGTAGAGGGAATTGCACGTATAGAGATTCAAAAAAGAATCGATTTGATTCAGGTCATAATCTATATGGGATTCCCCAAGTTATTAATAGAAGACAGGACTCGAAGAATCGAAGAATTACAGACGCATGTACAAAAAGAACTCAATTGTGTAAACCGAAAACTCAACATTGCTATTACAAGAATTGCAAATCCTTACGGGCACCCCAATATTCTTGCAGAATTTATAGCCGGACAATTAAAGAATAGAGTTTCATTTCGCAAAGCAATGAAAAAAGCTATTGAATTAACTGAACAGGCAGGTACAAAAGGGATTCAAGTACAAATTGCAGGGCGTATCGACGGAAAAGAAATTGCACGTGTTGAATGGATCCGAGAAGGTAGAGTTCMTCTACAAACCATTCGAGCTAAAATTGATTATTGTTCCTATGCAGTTCGAACTATCTATGGGGTATTAGGCATCAAAATTTGGATATTTGTAGACGAGGAATAATAAGAACTTACTTGACTTATATTTAGTTATATCTGGTGATAAAACAAAAAATGGCAAACTCTTTCATTCTTTTTCTGGTAAATAATAAAAAAAAAAAAAGAACAATTCTATAAGGTTGAATAAAAATTCGATTAATCATTTGATATAATTGCTATGCTTAGTGTGTGACTCGTTGGTTTTTTTAGGGTTGGGATTCAAAAAAATGGACAGCCCATAGTACAAACTGATAACTATAGAACTAATAACCAACTCATCACTTCGTGTTATCTGGATAGAAAGAACCAGTCAAGATATGATATATAAGTCATATCATTGTAGCAACTGAAATCTTTTTTACATAAAAAAAAAAAAACAATCTGATTATGGGTTGTAAAGCAATATAAAGTATACAGATAAATGGAAGGGTGAGAGAAAGATAGAAAAAGAATATTAATGATATATAATTCTAATATGTAAGGTCTATGAGTCATCTCATATAAAGGGAATGTAATAAAGCATCAATACTGATTGATCCATAATTAGACAAATCCGTGCATAGAACAAAAAATCAAGAGCCCCGAGTCAATAAAGACTGAGAAGGTTGACTCAAGAATAAATTTAATTGGAGGCTCCGTTGTAAAATTCAGACCTAATCATTAATCGAGAAGTGGTGGGAACGACAGAACCTGTGAATGCATAAGATTCTATTGAAAACGAATCCTAATGATTCATTGAGTAGGATGGCGGAACGAACCAGAAACCTATTCATTTATTCTGAGAGGTCATGTCATAGACTAATCTTACAACTGAATGTTGAAAGAGTAAATATTCGCCCGCGAATTTTTTTTTTATTTCTAAATTTTAGTCGATTCGAAATAAAAGGAAAAACAAAATAAAGATTCATTATAGCGTTCTACCAAAACGACATTATCTATAAATAGAATACGTGTTAAATTATATATTAAAACACAAAAAATTTCTAATTTCTAATCGATTAGATCAAATTTCAAAGAATCCCACGATTCCATATATTATTAACCGTGTATTTTTTTTTGTTTAATTCTTTTTAATTGTTTAATTCGCGAGGAGCTGGATGAGAAGAAACTCTCGTGTCCGGTTCTGTAGTAGAGATGGATGGAATTGCTAAACAACCATCAACTATAACCCCAAAAGAACCAGATTCCGTAAACAACACAGAGGAAGAATGAAAGGAATATCTTATCGAGGTAATCGTATTTGCTTCGGTAGATATGCTCTTCAAGCGCTTGAACCCGCTTGGATCACATCTAGACAAATAGAAGCAGGGCGGCGAGCAATGACACGAAATGCACGCCGCGGTGGAAAAATATGGGTACGCATATTTCCAGACAAACCTGTTACAGTAAGACCTACAGAAACACGTATGGGTTCGGGGAAAGGATCTCCCGAATATTGGGTAGCTGTCGTTAAACCCGGTAGAATACTTTATGAAATGAGCGGAGTAGCAGAAAATATAGCTAGAAGGGCTATTTCAATAGCGGCATCTAAAATGCCTATACGAACTCAATTCATTCTTTCTGGATAGGAATGTAGAAACAAACGAAAGGGGTTTTTGGGATGAAAAAAAAACAATTGCAGGTTTCTTTTTTTGTTTTGAACAAATAATATTTCTTTTTTTTATTTATACCTTTGCTTTGCATTGAAAAAGAAAAAACCGATAAAAAAAAAAATGATATGATTCAACCTCAAACCCATTTGAATGTAGCGGATAACAGCGGGGCCCGAGAATTGATGTGTATTCGAATCATAGGAGCTAGTAATCGACGATATGCTCATATTGGTGACATTATTGTTGCTGTAATCAAGGAAGCAGTACCAAATACACCTCTAGAAAGATCGGAAGTGGTCCGAGCTGTCATTGTACGTACTTGTAAAGAACTCAAACGCGACAACGGTATGATAATACGATATGATGACAACGCTGCGGTTGTTATTGATCAAGAAGGAAATCCAAAAGGAACCCGAATTTTCGGCGCGATCGCCCGGGAATTAAGACAGTTAAATTTCACTAAAATAGTTTCATTAGCACCTGAAGTATTATAGGGGAAGACCTTAATATAGTATTTGAATGAAATTGATTAAATTTATTTAATTAATTAGTAAATTGTTTATCTATCACGTATATATCTTTAATAATTCATAAATATTAAAAAAAAAATAATTCATAAATATTAAAAAATTCAGAAAAAAAGAAAAAGAGCATGTTGATTATATCAAAATTCGGGGGAAACAAAAATCTTAGTTTATCATGAGTAAAGACACTATTGCTGACATAATAACCTCTATACGAAATGCTGACATGAATAAAAAAAGAACAGTTCGAATACCATCTACTAACATCACTGAAAATATTGTTAAAATCCTTTTACAAGAAGGTTTTATTGAAAACGTGAGAAAACATCAAGAAAGCAATAAATATTTTTTGGTTTTAACCCTACGACATAGAAGAAATAGGAAAGGACCATATAGAACTGTTTTAAATTTAAAACGGATCAGTCGACCCGGTCTACGAATATATTCTAACTATCAACGAATTCCTAGAATTTTAGGCGGAATGGGGGTTGTAATTCTTTCTACTTCTCGAGGTATAATGACAGACCGAAAGGCTCGACTAGAAGGAATCGGCGGAGAAGTTTTGTGTTATATATGGTAATCTTTCTAATAGCCGACACGGTCATATTTGTGAAAAAAGAGAAAGGACAAGTTTATAATATTATCCCTCTTACATTAGTTGATACTTCAAAGCGGTTTTACCTGGAATGAAACAACAAAAATGGATTCATGAAGGTTTAATTACTGAACAACTTACCGATCGTATGTATCTTCCGGATTCGTTTAGATAACAAAAAAATTATTCTGGTTTTTGTTTCGTAAAGGATTTCATGTAATTTTCTACGTATACTACCAGGAAATAGACTAAAAATTGAGGTAAGTCCTTATGATTCAACCAAAGGGCGTATAATTTAGAGACTCCAAAGCAAAGACTTGAATGATTAGGCGGTTTTTTCAATTTCAACATTCTTTCGTGAGGATACAATTCGAAATTAAAAATTTCAAGAAACTTATTTTCTTCCAATAAGTAGATTCGGAATTAAAAAAAGGAATGACAAATATGAAAATAAGGGCCTCCGTTCGTAAAATTTGTGAAAAATGTCGATTGATCCGTAGGCGGGGACGAATTATAGTAATTTGTTCTAACCCGAGACATAAACAAAGACAAGGATAATCTTTCTAAAACAAAAAGACTCTCGAAATCTAAAGGACCCGATGTACAGATGTACAAATAAATAAATAAGTAAAAAAAAAAAAAAAGAATAAGGATCTGTTTTGACATGAAATGGATATATCCATATATCTCTGACTTATATTTATGAGATGATAAAATATGGCAAAACCTATACCAAAAATTGGTTCGCGTAGAAATAGACGTATTGGTTCACGTAAGAATACACGTAGAATCCCCAAGGGAGTTATTCATGTTCAAGCAAGTTTCAACAATACCATTGTGACTGTTACAGATGTACGGGGTCGAGTAATTTCTTGGTCCTCTGCCGGGGCTTGTGGATTCAAGGGTACAAGAAGGGGTACACCATTTGCCGCTCAAACCGCAGCAGGAAATGCTATTCGGACAGTAGTGGATCAAGGTATGCAACGAGCAGAAGTTATGATAAAAGGCCCGGGTCTCGGAAGAGATGCGGCATTAAGAGCTATTCGTAGAAGTGGTATACTATTAAGTTTCATACGGGATGTAACTCCTATGCCACATAATGGCTGTAGGCCTCCTAAAAAAAGACGTGTGTAAAAATAAACATTGAAGAGATTTCAAGAGAAATAAATAATTCAATGATTTGATCAAATAATATACTATGGTTCGAGAGAAAGTAACAGTATC